TTGGGATTGCTGAATGACAGACAAATAACAGACAAAAAAATATAATCAATATATAAAGCAACGGAGCCATCATAGTATTTTTGAATTCCTCTGAAAGGAAGGGTGGTAAGTTGATCATTTACCGATCGGGGTCTGATCGATCCTATTTTTTTCTTTATTTTATGGAAGGTAAGGGTCAATTTTATTGTAGAGCCGTATGCAATGCATAATGCCCGTACGGTTGTTCGATTCTATCTTTTTTTCTTGTTATTCTTTTATCTTTCTTTGTATCTTCCCCTCATATCATGAAAAATAGAGAATCCTTTTATTATCTTATATTATCAGGGTAATGATCCATCAACCTGCTGGTTCTTTTTCTGAAGTAGCAACGGGAGAATTCATCCTGGAAGTGGGAGAACTGCTGAAACTACGTGAAACCCTGACAAGGGTTTATGTACAAAGAACGGGCAAACCCGTATGGGTTGTATCCGAAGACATGGAAAGAGATGTTTTTATGTCAGCAACAGAGGCCCAAGCTTATGGAATTGTTGATCTTGTAGCGGTTGAATGACAATAGCCTAGATTTCACGTCAATTCTGAAATTCACCCTGCCGAGTTTAATATTAATATTCTATGACTTTTTTTATTATTCTATATTCTATTGAATAAAAGTAATTCATAATCATCCGGTTAGGATCGATCTAAACCAGCCCATTATGTATATGATTCAACATGCCAACGATTAAACAACTTATTAGAAATACAAGACAGCCAATTAGAAATGTCACAAAATCCCCCGCGCTTCGGGGATGCCCTCAGCGTCGAGGAACATGTACTAGGGTGTATGTGCGACTCGTTCAGATCATGAACTAGAACAAAGGAAAGAGAACAATGTTCGAATATCAATGATCAAATAGGATAGACCGGAAAAACGAACTACATTTCCTATCTAAAAATCGATGATATCCCTTTTATTGTGTATGAAATTTATGGTTTCTGTTGGTGTAAATCCACTCACCTCAATTCAAGATGAGAAGCAATTCTCCATTGGTAGCAAATGGTTATCCATTAAGCGGAGGAAATCTTAGTTAAAATAAACCCCTCTTGCAAGAACGGACTAACAGGGTCAGCTACCCAGCCAATCTTCATAATTAAATACCGTTACTGTATAGGTAGAGCTCGTTGTGAAAGACCTATTACTGGATAATTCATGGGTAGAGCCGAAGAATGTGAACTATACAAGTTAGCAATAACATTGATTAAATGAAGTAAAGGCTCCGGTGTATAGAGAAGACCTCACCGTTTAAGAAGTAACCATAGAAACGATGGAATCCACTATTTCTTTATCATTACTTTTCTTTTTTAATACCTAGTATAGTACAATTTCGTATTTCGAGGTGAAATGCCTCGAAAAAAAGAAAAATTGTGGTTGGGAAGGTTATAGTAGCCAAAGCCATTGGAATTATTAGTTTATACATTGGAAAAATCCGTTTTGTTATTCATATACTAGGAAAGGGGCAAAAGAATAACTGAAAGAAAGGAAATCGATTAGTTATTCGTTAAAGTTTCATTTATTCAATGACCAGAATTAGACGGGGATATATCGCTCGGAGACGTAGAACAAAAATTCGTTTATTTGCATCAAGCTTTCGGGGGGCTCATTCAAGACTTACTCGAACTATTACTCAACAAAAAATAAGAGCTTTGGTTTCGGCTCATCGGGATAGGGATAGGCAAAAAATCAATTTTCGTCGTTTGTGGATCACTCGAATAAATGCAGCAATTCGCGAAAGGGGGGTATGCTATAGTTATAGTAGATTCATAAATGATCTGTACAAGAGACAATTGCTTCTTAATCGTAAAATACTTGCACAAATAGCTATATCAAATAGGAATTGTCTTTATATGATTTCCAATGAGATCATAAAAGAAGTAAGTTGGAAGGAATCCACCGGTTAAACGGAGTTGCCCGGAGAATGAACTCCGGGAAGGTCGAATAAAAATGAATAGAAAGAATATGATAAATATGAGAAAGTAGTCAAAATAAAGTAGTCAAAATAAATATGAATCAACACGTTCACTAAAAAAATTTCTTCTTCCCAGATTATTCTTTTTTTTTCTTACGACACAAGAATTCAATCCGGATTCTTGGATTTTTCCAACAAAATAGAAATCCGCGTTTGAGTTCGGATGGGGATTTGAATTCAAGTGAATAAAGAGTAAACCTATCTTTTTCTGGCTCTAAGACTAGGAGTTCTAGTGGTCGACTCGGTTCTTTCAAATTGTTTCTCATTATTAAGAAAAGGTAACAAAGATAAAATACGAGCTTGTTTTATAGCAATAGTAATTAATCGTTGTTGTTTCAAGGTCAATCTATTTACTCGTCTAGATAATATTTTTCCCTGTTCACTAATAAATCGACTAATTAAACTCATGTTTTTATAATCAATTCGATCCCCCGATTGGATCGGGGGCAAACGCTTACGAAAAGATCGCTTGGATTTAAGAAAAGTTCGCTTGG